ATTCTTCGTCGCCGTAATAAATAGGAGAGAAAATTCTATTTCTTTCTTCGTCTTTACAAAAGAAAAAAATATAGGAGTAAGTTGTGACACATTCATTCAAAAAAAATCCTTTTGTAGCAAATCATTTACTAAGAAAAATGGATAAGCTTAACACAAAAGAAGAAAAAGAAATAATAATAACTTGGTCCCGGGCATCTACCATTATACCCACAATGGTCGGTCATACTATTGCTATCCATAATGGAAAGGAGCATCTGCCTATTTATATCACAGATCGTATGGTAGGCCACAAATTGGGAGAGTTTGCACCTACTTTAAATTTCCGAGGACACGCGAAAAGCGATAATAGATCGCGTCGTTAAGAAATGCTAATAAAAATTTAGATTAATAAAAATAGATTAGATATATCTATCTACATGCTTATCATTCATTAGTAGGAGGCAAACTTTATGTTCGAGAAGAAACAAACAGACGTATATGCTTTAGGTCAACATATAGCTATGTCTGCTCACAAAGCGCGAAGAGTAATTGATCAAATTCGTGGACGTTCCTACGAAGAAACACTTATGATACTAGAACTCATGCCTTATCGAGCATGTTATCCAATTTTTAAATTGGTTTATTCTGCAGCAGCAAATGCTAGTTACATTCTGGGTTCCAATGAAGCAAATTTAATCATTAGTAAAGCTGAAGTCAACGAGGGTACTGCCGTGAAGAAATTAAAACCTCGAGCTCGAGGACGTAGTTATCCGATAAAAAGACCTACCTGCCATATAACTATTATAGTGAAAGATATGTCCTTACCTGAATATGTAAGGAAAAACTTTCTTGAATGGTCAAAAAAACCTAAATGGAAAAATAAGTATACAGATGTGACGTATCATGATATGTATAGTAATGGGGGAGTATGGGACAAAAAATAAATCCACTTGGTTTCAGACTTGGTACAACTCAAAGTCATCATTCCCTTTGGTTTGCGCAACCAAAAAATTATTCTGAAGGTCTACAAGAAGATCAAAAAATAAGAAATTCTATCAAAAATTATATACAAAAAAATATGAGAATAGCTTCCGGCGTCGAGGGAATTGGACGTATAGAGATTCAAAAAAGTATCGATCTGATACAGGTCATAATCTATATGGGATTCTCAAAGTTATTAATAAAAAGTCAGACGCGAGAAATTGAAAAATTAAAGAGGAATTTACAAGAAGAATTACAGATGAATCTACAAAAAGAATTTCATTGGGTGAACCGAAAACTTAACATTGCTATCACAGAAATTGAAAAACCTTATGGAAACCCTAATATTCTGGCAGAATTTATAGCCAACCAATTAAAGAATAGAGTTTCAGTTCGCAAAGCAATGAAAAAGGTTATTGAATTAACTGAAAAAGAAGGTACAAAAGGAATTCAAGTACAAATAGCAGGGCGTATCAATGGAAAAGATATTGCACGTGTCGTATGGATCAGAGAAGGTAGGGTTCCTCTACAAACCATTCGAGCTAAAATTGATTATTGCTCCTATACAGTTCGAACTATCCATGGGGTATTAGGCATCAAAATTTGGATATTTATAGACGGGGAATAATAAACCTTTCCCTACCTTTCTCTTCTATCCATCGCTGGAACAAAATAAGTTCCTTCCTTCTTTTTCTGTTCAATCAAAACCAAAACGAACAATTCTCATTCTTAATTCTTCTTAATTCTATAGGGTTGAATAAAAATTCAATTGATGATTTGATATAATTGCTATGCTTAGTGTGTGACTCGTTGGGTTTTTTAGGATTAGGGTGAAAAAAAGACCAACCCCTTACTTTAGTCTAAACTAATAACTATAGAACTAATAACCAACTCATCACTTCACATTATCTGGATCCAAAGAGCCAGTCAAGATATGATATATTGGTCATATGATTGTAGCAACTGATTCATTTTTTTGCATAAACAAAAGAAAAATCAATTTGATTCTAAGTTGTAAAGCGAAATAGAGAAGAAGGGTGTGGATAAAGGGAAGGGTGAGAGAAAGAGATAAAAAGACTATCAATGATATATAATTCCAATATAAATAATATGTAAGGTCTATGAGTCATCTCATAAAAGGCAATGTAATAAAGCATCAATACTGATTCATCTATAATGAAATGAATCGGCTTATTGAAAAAAAATCAAGAGCTTCGGGCCAATAAAGACTGAGAGGGTTGACTCAAGAACAAATTTCATTATGAGCTCCATTGTAGAATTAAGACCTAACCATTAAGAAAGAAGCGATGGGAACGATGGAACCTGTGAATCCAAAAGATTCTATTGAAAACGAATTCGAATGATTCATTGATCAGGATGGCGAAACGAACCAGAGACCGATTCATCTATTCGGAAAAGTCATAAGCTAACCCTACAAATGAAATAGCGATTGAAAGAGTCAATATTCGCCCGCGAAAACTGGATTTTGTTGATTTGCAAAATTTGGGTCAATCAAATAGGATAAGGGGCAAAACAAAGTAAAGAATCATTATAACATTCTAATATAAAAAGTAATACAATATTATCTATAAATAAAAAAATTTAGAAATAATTATTAATATGTTTAGTTATCTATACAAACAAGATATACAAATGACTAATAGATTTGATCTAGATTAGGTAAAATACATGATTCGCCGTATTACTCATTACATACATGTATATCTTAAATTCAAGGTATATCTTAATTGAAATGAAAGATTTGTGAATCCTTTCTATTCGATTCGCGAGGAGCTGGATGAGAAGAAACTCTCACGTCCGGTTCTGTAGTAGAGATGGAATTGAGAACCAACCATCAACTATAACCCTAAAAGAACTAGATTCCGTAAACAACATAGAGGAAGAATGAAGGGAATATCTTATCGAGGTAATCACATTTGTTTCGGTAAATATGCTCTTCAGGCACTTGAACCTACTTGGATCACATCGAGACAAATAGAAGCAGGTCGGCGAGCAATGACACGAAATGCACGTCGTGGTGGAAAAATATGGGTACGTATATTTCCAGACAAACCGGTTACAGTAAGATCCGCAGAAACACGTATGGGTTCGGGGAAAGGATCCCCCGAATATTGGGTAGCTGTTGTTAAACCGGGCCGCATACTTTATGAAATGGGTGGAGTAACAGAAAATATAGCCAGAAAGGCTATTTCAATAGCAGCGTCTAAAATGCCTATACGGGCTCAATTCATTATTTCGGGATAAAAATGAAGAATAGACTAAAAGGAAAAATAGACTGAAAGGAAATAGGTGAATAGCTGTCTTGGGGATTCAAAAAAAAATAGCAAGTGCAGGTTTCTTTTTTTGGACAAACAATATTTCTTTTTTTTCTTCGCCTTTTGCCTTGAAAGAACAGATTCAAAAAAAATGATATGATTCAACCTCAGACCTATTTGAATGTAGCGGATAACAGCGGGGCTCGAGAATTGATGTGTATTCGAATCATAGGAGCTAGCAATCGCCGATATGCTCATATTGGTGACGTTATTGTTGCTGTGATTAAAGAAGCAGTGCCAAAGATGCCCCTAGAAAGATCAGAAGTGGTCAGAGCTGTAATTGTACGTACTTGTAAAGAACTCAAACGTGACAGCGGTATGATAATACGATATGATGACAATGCTGCAGTCCTCATTGATCAAGAAGGAAATCCAAAGGGAACTCGGGTTTTTGGTGCGATTGCCGGGGAGTTGAGACAGTTAAATTTTACTAAAATAGTTTCATTAGCTCCCGAGGTATTATAAAACGAGACCATGATATGGTTATAGTAGGGTATTTGAAAGAAATAGATTCAGAAATAGATTCAGATTCATTAGTAGATTGTGTCTCACGCATATACCTTTAATCATTCATATTTATCAAAAAAAAAAAAACAAGAAAAACATGTTGATTATATCCAAATTTTGAGGAAAAAAAAAATTAATTCATCATGGGTAGGGATACTATTGCTGACATAATAACCTCTATAAGAAATGCTGATATGGATAGAAAAAGAGTGGTTCGAATAGCATCTACCAATATCACTGAAAATATTGTTAAAATACTTTTACGAGAAGGTTTTATCGAAAATGCGAGAAAACATCGAGAAAACAGCAAATCTTTTTTGGTTTTAACCCTACGACATAGGAGGAATAGGCAAAAGCCTTATAGAAAGAGAAACGTTTTAAATTTAAAACGGATCAGTCGACCCGGTCTACGAATCTATTCTAACTATCAACGAATTCCTAGAATTTTAGGCGGGATGGGGGTTGTAATTCTTTCTACTTCTCGAGGTATAATGACAGACCGAGAGGCTCGACTAGAAAGAATCGGCGGAGAAATTTTGTGTTATATATGGTAATCCTTGTAATATCCGAATTGGATTTGAGACTTCCTATTTTTGAAAAAAAAAAGGGGGGCGGGTTGTCAAATATCGCCCCTCCCCTATTTGTTAATACCCCAAGGAGGAGGAAATGAGTCAAAAAGAACCAAAATGTATTCATGAGGGTTTAATTACGGAATCACTTCCCAATGGTATGTTCCGAGTTCATTTAGATAATGGAGATCTCATTATAGGTTATATTTCAGGAAAGATCCGACGTAGTTTTATACGGATACTTCCGGGCGATAGAGTCCAAGTTGAAGTAAGTCGTTATGATTCAACCAGAGGGCGTATAATTTATCGGCTTCGCAACAAGGACTCGAAAGATTAGGTGTTTTTTTTTTTCAACTTTCACATTTCTTTCGTGGGAATACGATTTGAGATGAAAAGTTTCAAGAAACTTATTTTCTTCCAAGAAGTAGATTCAGAGTTAAGTTAAAGAATGGCAAATATGAAAATAAGAGCTTCTGTTCGTAAAATTTGTGATAAATGTCGACTAATCCGTAGGCGGGGACGAATTATAGTAATTTGTTCCAACCCAAGACATAAACAACGACAAGGATAATCATTTTCGTTAAAAACCCGATGTACAAATAAAACGAGGATCTGTTTTGACATAAAA